TTCACAAAACAGATAGGAAGTTACGGATGCAATTCGGATACCAGAAAGATCACCATATATAACACAAAATTTCTCCTCCGATTCCTTCTAGTCGAGCCTCTCGGTCTGTCATTATACCTCGAGAAGTAGAAAGAATTACAATACCCATTCCTCCTAAAATCCTAGGAATTCTTTGATGGTTGGAATAGATTCGTAGGCCGGGTCGGCTGATACGTTTTAAAACAGTTCTATATGGTCCTTTTCTATTCCTTCTATGTCGCAGAGTTAAAACCAAGAAACATTTCTTGCTTGCTCGATGTTTTCTCACATTTTCGATAAAGCCTTCTCGTAGAAGTATTTTAACAATGTTTTCGGTGATATTTGTAGATGCTATTCGAACCGTTCCTTTTTTATCCATGTCAGCATTTCGTATAGAAGTTATTATTTCGGAAATAGTGTCCCTACCCATGATGAACTATAATTATTGGTGCCCCCGAGTTTTTATATAATCAACATACTTTGCTTTTTTATTCGTTTTTTATGAATTATTTAAAGGTATATGCGTGAGACACAATCTACTAATGCATTCTACTAATTATAAATGGAAAGTGGAATCTAATTCAGATACCTTGCTATGATTATGTTCTCGTCTATTTAGTATTTATAATACCTCAGGAGCTAATGAGACTATTTTAGTAAAATTCAACTGTCTCAATTCCCGAGCGATCGGACCAAAAACTCGAGTTCCTTTTGGATTTCCTTCTTGATCAATGACAACTGCTGCATTGTCATCATATTGTATTATCATACCATTGTCACGTTTGAGTTCTTTACATGTACGTACAATTACAGCTCTGATCACTTCTGATCTTTGTAGAGGCATATTGGGCACTGCTTCTTTGATTACAGCAATAATAACGTCACCAATATGAGCATACCGACGATTACTAGCTCCTATGATTCGAATACACATTAATTCTCTAGCCCCGCTGTTGTCCGCTACATTTAAATAGGTCTGAGGTTGAATCATATCATTAGTTTTTTTTTATCTTTTTTTCTTTCAATTCAAAGCAAAAGGCGAAGAAACAAAGAAGAAATATTATTTGTCCCTAAATAAATAAACTGCGGCTTTTTTCATCACAAGGGCCCCTTTCCTTTTGTCCCACATCCCTATCCCGCAATAATGAATTGAGTTCGTATAGGCATTTTGGACGCAGCTATAGAAATAGCTTCTCTGGCTACAATTTCTGATACTCCGCCCATTTCATAAAGTATTCGACCCGGTTTAACGACGGATACCCAATATTCGGGAGATCCTTTCCCCGAACCCATACGTGTTTCGGTAGGTCTTACTGTAACAGGTTTGTCTGGAAATATACGTACCCATATTTTTCCACCACGGCGCGCATATCGTGTCATGGCTCGTCGCCCTGCTTCTATTTGTCTAGATGTGATCCAAGTGGGCTCAAGTGCCTGAAGGGCGTATCCACCGAAACAAATTCGATTGCCTCGATAAGATATTCCCTTCATTCTTCCTCTATGTTGTTTACGAAATCTGGTTCTTTTTGGGTTATAGTTGATGGTTGTTTCTGAATGCCATCTCTACTGCAGAACTGGACATGAGAGTTTCTTCTCATCCAGCTCCTCGCGAATGACAAATTAAAGAATATTACAGATATATATGTATTTAATGAATAATAGATCGAATCATGCAATTTGTTGAGATCTAATCTGTCGCGTAGGAATTTTAATATGTTGCTCGTATATACGAGTATATATAATATCAAATTAGAAATATATTTCTATTATTTATTAGAAATATATTATATAATAATGTATAATTGTCTTTTTCATTAATCGTCTTACCTTTATTGAATCGACAAAAACTTACCAATCCGAGCAATCCAACAATAAGGCTTTCGCGGGCGAATATTTGCTCTTTCAACATTCCTTTCATTCGTAGAGGTATCCCAATCCCAGGACCTCTCATAATAAATGAATTGGTTCTTGGCTCGTTCCGCCATCCCAACCAATGAATCATTAGCATTCTTTTCAAGGGAATCTTCCGCAGTCACAGGTTCTGTCGTTCCCACCGCTTCTCGATTAATGGCTAGACCCGAACTTTGCAACGGAGCTCCTAATAAAATTTGTTCCTGAATCAATCTCCTCAGTCTTTATTGACTCGATGCTCTTTATTATTTTTATTTTGAATTAATTGGATTCATTTAATTATTAATTATGGATGAATACATATTCATTTTATGCTTTATTACACTGCCTTTTATGAGATAGTTCATAGACCATACATATTGGAATCATATATCATTGCTATTCTTTTTCTTTCTTTCTCTCATCCTTCCATCTATCCATATCCCTTTGTTTTTTCTTCACAACCTTATTATTTTTCTGTTATGTAAAAAAGATTTCAGTTGCTACAACAATATGATCGATACATCATATAGTGACTGGTTCCTTGGATCCAGATAATACGAAGCAATGAGTTGGTTATTGGTTATCATAGTTAAGTTCATACTAGGCAACGGTCTTTTTTTTAATCTTAACCAAACCAACGAGTCACACACTAAGCATAGCAATTATATGGAGTCAATCAAATTGTTATTCAACCCTATAGAATTCTAACATTTTTTATTTTTTTATTGTTTAATGAACGAGTTTGTTATTTTTTATTCAATTGCCGGATGGATGGAACAGTAAAGACAACAAAAGGACCATTATTCCTCGTCTGTAAATATCCAAATTTTTATTCCTAATGCCCCATAGATAGTTCGAACTGTATAGGAACAATAATCAATTTTAGCTCGAATGGTTTGTAGGGGAACCCTACCTTCTCTGATCCATTCAACACGTGCAATTTCTTTTCCGTCGATACGCCCTGCAATTTGCACTTGAATTCCTTTTGTATCCGCTTGTTCAGTTAATTCAATAGCTTTTTTCATTGCTTTTCGAAATGAAACTCTATTCTTTAATTGTCCGGCTATAAATTCTGCAAGAATATTAGGTTGTCCATAAGGTTTTGCAACTCTTGTGATAGCAATGTTAAGTTTTATGTTCACAGAATTCAATTCTTTTTGTACATTGCTTTGTAATTCTTCTATTCCTCGTGGGCTGCCCTCTATTAACAATTTTGGAAATCCCATATATATTATGACTTGGATCAGATCAATTCTTTTTTGAATCTTTATGCGTGCAATTCCCTCGACACCAGAGGATATTTTCATATTTTTTTGTACATAATTCTTGATACAATCCTGTATTTTTTGATCTTCCTGGAGACCCTCGGAATAACTTTTTGGTTGTGCAAACCAAACAGAATGATGGCTTTGGGTTGTACCAAGTCTGAAACCGAGTGGATTTATTTTTTGTCCCATAACACCTCGCTGTCTCTATAAGGCCATATCATTTCTCTATTAGCCCAAGTCATTCTGTTCCCATATAGCATATGATCCATCATATATAGATACCTCTCCCTGACATCTGTATACTTATCTTTATATACCCATCCATATTTTCTTAACCATATGAAATAGTTTTTATCTTTAGATATATCTTGCAATACAATAGTTATATGACAAGTGGGTCTTTTTATCGCATAGCTACGTCCTCGAGCTCGGGGTTTTAACTTTTTCATGATAGTACCCTCATTAACTTCGGCTTGACTAATGATTAAAGCCGTTTCGTTGAAACCCATATTGTGACGAGCATTTGCTGCTGCAGAATAAACTAATTTAAAAATGGGATAACATGCTCGATAAGGCATGAGTTCGAGTATCATAAGTGTTTCCTCATAAGGACGTCCACGAATCTGATCAATTACTCTTCGCGCTTTATGAGCAGACATACGTATATGTTGACCTAAAGCGTATACTTCTACATCTGGATCACTCTTTATCATAAGGTTCACCTCCCACCAAAAAACGATGAGCACCCCACTTTATTAATTAACATTAATTTATTAACATTAACGACGAGATTTATTATCGTTTCTCGCATGGCCCCGGAAATTCAGAGTAGGTGCAAATTCTCCCAATTTGTGACCTACCATACGATCTGTTATATAAATAGGCAAATGTTCTTTTCCATTATGAATAGCAATTGTATGGCCGATCATTGTGGGTATAATGGTAGATGCCCGGGACCAAGTTACGATTGTATCTTTTTCTGCCCTCATGTTAAGCTTCGAAATTTTTCCCAATAAATGATTAGCTACAAAAGGATTTTTTTTTAGTGAACGTGTCACAGCTAATTACTCCTATCTTTTTTTTTTGTAAAGACGAGGAAACATATTCTATTTTCAATATTCTCCTATTTACTACGGCGACGAAGAATCAAACTATCACTATATTTATTCCTTTTTCTACTTCTTCTTCCAAGCGCAGGATAACCCCAAGGGGTTGTGGGTTTTTTTCTACCAATTGGGGCCCTCCCTTCACCACCCCCATGGGGATGGTCTACAGGGTTCATAACTACTCCTCTGACTACAGGACGCTTACCTAGCCAACGCTTAGATCCGGCTCTACCCAAACTTTTCTGGTTCACCCCAACATTACCCACTTGTCCGACTGTTGCTGAGCAGTTTTTGGATATCAAACGGACCTCCCCAGATGGTAATTTTAATGTGGCCGATTTACCCTCTTTTGCAATCAGTTTCGCTACAGCACCCGCTGCTCTCGCTAATTGTCCACCCTTTCCAAGTGTGATTTCTATGTTATGTATGGCCGTGCCTAAGGGCATATCGGTTGAAGTAGATTCTTCTTTTTGATCAATCAAAACCCCTTCCCAAACTGTACAAGCTTCTTCCAAAGCATACGGCTTTCTGGATGTATATGATGATATCTAGACAGATGGATCTCATATGAATCGTATGATGAAGTACCACATGAGTGGATATATAGGAATCCAAATCTGCCGAATCACTCATGTTATGATCTTCTACATCCTAGGTCTCCCCTTTCCTTCATCTGGCTTATGTTCTTCATGTAGCATTCAGACCGAATGACTCT